TAATAAGATTCTCCATCCTAAAAATGCAAAAAAGAGTCCCCACCTTTTGTGCCTTTTCTCTACCAGTTGAGCCACGGCGTCCATCTTATTTTATTACAGATTTACCCATGAATACTGAAAAGTCAGTCTAAAAACCTTTCTTTCAGAAACTACTCAAGCAGAGAGACTGGAAAAGCCACCCGTACTACACCCCGCACATTAGGTTCCCTTCTCTTCTTAGTAATGCGGAAAATTCTCAAACCCTATGAATGCGGCGACTTTGCAAAATCTATCCATATCTCGAATACCCTTATATCTGTATCGAGAAAGCTATGAAGATAGAGCGGCCAACAAAAAAGCTTCGTTAAATCACCGCAGGCGAAAGGAAGGCGTAGGCCCTTATACATGTAATAACAGAATCTGGTTACTATAGCGGAGGTGCCATAGGCGGAACTCTGGTCTGGTATCCGAGCAGCCATTTGAAGATGTAGATAACATGCCGGGGGGAAGGCGTTCCATCAGGGGAGAACTAGACCAATTCATGGGTAGATAGACTGTTGGAGAATGCTATTGTCAGAGAGTGGAGGTGAAATAGCACAATTCCTAGAGCATGGCTACCCATATTTGACTTCTAAGTAATAGCATGTCGGGGAGAATACGACTCCCATAAAAAAGAGGGGGGAATATACTAATTTGTAGAGTGAGTAACTAACTCTTGCTTATTCGGATGCGTGTGTCCCCAAATAAAGCCTTACTAAGATCATCATATAGGCTTGGTTGGAGAATAGTAGCACCTGTCAGAAAGAGGGGAAATCGTGAGACCTAGAATTCCAAGACAAGTTCTCAAAATAGATCTAATTCCACCGAGCTGTTGTAATGATAAGATCTCTTCGCAATTCACCGAGAGCCCCCCGATTGCCCTCTAAAACTCATTCATGGCATGGGACGCCCTCTCAAGCTGACCCAAATCTCGCTTTTACTTACTACTCATGTGTCCCGGTCAGAGAACGGACCGCTTTTGCTTATAAAGATGAATCAAGCGAGAATGCGCTCCAGTATAAAACAGGTGGTGAAAAGGATCAATTCAGAGAATGAATAAGCCCTTTCTTATAAAGATGGGGATAGCACACAGGAAAATGCGATTGTAACCAAATGCGGAGGTGAACCATATGAATTCATGGAATGAATAACCTGCCTTTGCTTAGGGGGATAGCATGTCGCAAAATGGAATGCGCAAAAGAGTGAAAGCACGGTTCTGAAAGAACGGCGGCCGCTAAGGTTACGAAGTCAAATGTGTTGAAATCATCCATGGAGGTGTCACGAAGTGCACCCGATCTCCAATAGCTCATGGAATGGAATAGTTTGGGGTGCATCGATTCGCGAATTCCAGTACCAATCTCAGCTATTGGGGAAACCTGACTTCTTTTTGAATATAAGGGTAAATGCCTACCGAACAGATTGATCGCAGATATTGCATTGTGCTCAGTAAAAGCGGCTATTCCACCTACGTGGAAAGCCTTACTTTCCTTTTTTTTACTAAGAAGACGGGGTTAAATTTGGAAAAGTTACGTCTCACCTAGGGGTGATTTCTTACTTTCTCATTTTCGCTCTACTCCTTCGGAGCCTCCACTTTTGAAATAATTTTATTTCGCCTAGCGGTCAAATCGGTCTTTTTTGAACTCGTAATGACCTGACCGATCTTCCATAATCGCAGCTGGTCTTCGCTCCCGGGATCGGTCCGATTGAAAGAAATCCATTCCCGCCTACCGGAGATTTCTCATTCCACCTATCCAGACAAGCTCCCTACGGCCGATGCCGCCGAGTTCCCTTTGAAGGATCGACTCATGGCACTGAAATTCCACTGCAATCTCAACAAATAGGATTGCAGCAGAACGCTTGATAGCGACTCTCTATGGGTCCATGGTACGTAGGTCGCAAAGCGTAAAAAAGACATTGCTTTATTTACAATGAAATAGACGGCTTTATTATGAACGCCCGCTTTCTCGCAGCCTTAATCCCAGAGGTGAAATCGGATCTACCTTATTTGATTTCATAGAAAAGAATTTGTGCTACGAAGAGCCGGGAAAAAGCGTTTTGTGCAATTCAATTTTATCTCGAGGTGAATCGTGAGACTGAAGCGGTACAGGAGAATTTCATTGAAATAGTGGCCTCCGCCTTCTTCTCCCAGAAAACGGATGCTTTTGGGACTTTGCGATCATCCCACTCAACAAAGAGACTAGCGATACTGATGGCAAAGCGGGGAGAAGGACCCATGTGTGGAAAGACGCCTCCCGGGGATCTGTGTATGACAGGGCGTTAGCTTCAAACGAGCCACTCGGCATACAGGTAGTCTCGCTGCAAATGTATTCATAGGTATTTCTTTCTCCCGTGAGTCCCGGTAAGATCCGCTCCCCGATTTTGATTCTACCAGAGGAGCAGTTCCTTATTGTTTTTGTCCAGATCCGTTCCTACAGCTGTGCAGCAAGCCAGAAAGAAATCGTTGTTTGTAATGGATCATAGTCCGCATGTTGGCTCATTGCTTGCATGATCTTTCTTTTATCTTGTTTTCTTTCATTTCCCTCTGGACTACTTGACACACATGCGCTGAGTTACTTATGAAAAAGCCGTCTACTCATTTCATTGTTAGCGAGTAGGTGGCAGCTAAATAGAGCCTCGTGTCTCCATCGGGGTACCCCATCTGACCGATATATGAGGCCCGCGGACTCACGTTTTACCCTTGAGAGTTATGGGTAACCTAGATCTGATTGAACGTAGGGATCTAAATAATGGACGTACAATACATTCTAAGTTGATCCAGGAAATGTAAAAGACTTGATAAATTGGGCCATACTTCTCGTTACGGACTGCCCCCGCTGTCTCCCGGTGAACTACTAATAGGCGAAAGAGTTATCAAACAATGAAAGAAAGGGACAGTTAAAAGAGACTTTTTGAGCTCATTATCAGTCACTTAAACAACTTCAAGAACATCTGCGCAACTTATTCACACAATATCCCCTGCACGCTCTCAGAGGAGAACCCAATTCCCCAGGTGTGGCGTGCGGTTTATGGAGGGGGAGGAGACAAGAACGAGAACATACTTTCATTTTTTGAAATGTCTTAGCTGCTGCTCGATCGTGTATAACGTCCCAACATTCATTACTAAGTATCCGTTCATGTACGAGGCGGAACAGGTAATAACCTGCCACTTATAGAGTGACCGCTTTATTTATCTTTCTAGACGAACCAACAACGGGCCGGTAAGGTTTTGCGCTTCTTCTGTATTGGGACGCCACTCGTAAAAGGACGTCAATGCAATTTCCCGCACAATTCTACATAAGATGTAACGTCAATTACTATCTTTTTGTATGGACAGACAGTGAGCTGACGACAGTTTATCCGCTATTAAGTTCATACGAGAATCTTTCATTTCTCCTCTCACCGTCAACGATCGTATGAAACAATAGATGCTTCATAATAAAGTCACTCAATTAGTAGTCTGGAATCCCTCCGATGCGGTCAGATAGGAAACTCGTATTGTCTCATAGCATTCGCGCAGGTCTCCGTAGTGAAGCATAGGAGGAAAGACGGATTCCGATAAGGCCAGAACTGATCCCGTATCTGTTACAAAATCTCCAAATCAGAATACAAAAAGAGGGTCCCATCTCAACCGCCGGCCCTTTCTCGCGTAAAAGCCATTTTCATCCCACTGGCACCAACTAATACCGTACACGCAAAGAAAGAAAACATGTGCTTACCTACCACATTTCATCAAACCTATAAATCCTTGGAATTCTCATATAGCGTCGTATACCTCCGCGCAAACACTACTGCCAGCCAATACAAATATCTTGTTAGAACGAGCCAGAAATGACCAACTTTCGCGAGCATTCTTTGTTGCCTCTTTTCGGTTTCCTTTTACGAAAGTAGATTGATCCGATTGACAGAAGGAAATAGGGACGCCCGAGGCATGCGCTAAAGGCGGATTAGAAAGACAACGTACTAGTCTTAGCGTGAGAAGCATATTTTCTAACCTCTTGTAACCCGCTTGGCCACATATTCTACTAAGAAAGAAGAAGGCAAACTAGTTGGGAAAGGCCTGGAAGTTGCGATATGCCAAGCACCTATTCCTAGAATCTCTTTTTTGAGCGAATGACTCTATTTGCCAGTCGTACGGAAAGCTCAAACAAATCTTAAGGTTCGATCTCGGTTAGTTTGATTTCTCGCATTCATCATCCAGAGGGGTGTCAGATAACATAGTAGCCCCCACTGTCTCCTCTCCCTTAAGAGGCTGGACAGGGATCCCTGGGTTGAAGAAACTTTTTGACTTATGCTGGATCACGAAGACGGGCCATTCTCCGTCTTCTTCTTTCTAGAAGGGGGATCCGATCAATGACATCGCAACCAGGTTGGTCTCATAGTTGTGCCTTCGGGCGGGACATGTTGGTCACGGTTTAATGCGAAGTATGGATCATCTAGTGGTTCGCTCGCTCCGCTAGACAGAAGAACGGAATCGTAGCCTTCAAGCTGACGTCTGAATATCTCATTCATAATCCGACGAGTTAAATGAGAAAGGGGCGGTTTCATAGCTCTAGCTTGCTGCGTCAACTGGCCCTTGGTCATCCTTTATGTGAGGTAGCTTGTCTCCTCCAGCTTGTCTGGTTAATGGGGCTCTCTATTCAAAGATTCAAGAAGTCACTCCGCTTTCTGGGATGGAGAAGTTTCCCTTTCTTTGATTCATTCGCCCTACGTGATCATCTACTTTCTTCCTTGTAGTAATGTATCAATCCTTCTATATGATGGCATTCTGTAATTCCATTCTTCCTTTCTTTGACCTGCGCCGATCCACACGGAGAATTGAACATACTTTCTGAGCTGCGTACGTCTTCTGTCTTTTCCTTGCGGGGTAAGTCTTTTTTATAACAATAAATAAAGGGAAGTGCGCCGGGAAAGCAACCGGGGATGCTGGTTCAATTCCAGCTTGTGAATCAAAGAAAACAAAAAGGGGAGGCGCACCGACCGGAAGTGAGGAGCTAGAAAGCATCGATTTCCAGGTCTATCTATTAGACGATATTTTACCGATGTGAGTGCCGAGTTGTTTCGAGTATCAGAATCCGATTCTCGCTCAGCTCCAGCTTCACAGGTTGGATATGTAGGAAAATTTTCCGGGGGAAAACATTGATGGATTGAGTCGGTCAACTGTAATGTAAAGAACATAAAGGAGAGACTTTCCAGCCCATGTGTGTAGCATCTGAGTTTTCCAGCACTATAACTGAACTAGTACCTTACTAACCATAAAATCAATGACTAAAACTATCCAGTATTGACGGCTTCTTCCCCGTCCAGAGTTTCACTTCACTAACTTGAAAGAGACTACTCCTCTGGAAGGAACGACTCTATATAAAGAGACGCGCTACGACGCTGGATACTCATAAAAGTAAATTGATCCCGCGGGGACGGAAATCAAAATCGGGCAGGAGTCGCTCAATCAAAGACAGTTCAATTCGATCTTAGCCGATCTAAGGTTTACCCTCTCTCCGGCCCCGTTTTGGTGCACTATTGGGGAGCTCACTGGGCCCGCCGCTTTCTCAATCGAAAATGGAAACTGTCAAGATTAGCGTACTGAACGATTTCTATTTTTTTCTATGTGGATTGATTTTCGTTGATCGGGTGCGAACCCGAAGTCAATTCATTCTCTTTGGCTGAAGTCAATCTTCATCAAGACAGCTGACCGAGTCGAAACCTACTGCTCAAGTCTGACGAATGCCGTTCATGAGCTGGTAAAGTCGAGATCAATCAACTGGGATCGGATCCCTGGTGAAAAAGAAAAGAGTAGCTTTCCCCATCTCTATTTGAGACAGATAGAGTTTTCACACAAACGCCTTGACTCGCCTATCCGAATCCTCTACTTTCCTTGTTCGTTCACCTGCCCGGTCTGGTTCATCTTACCCGCTGGCTTGGACGAGTACAGTTCACTGATTTGAATCACTTAAACTAAAGCTCCGATATCCGTAGTACTTCAACCTTCTTTTCTTACTCGTCACAGTCAAGATCCCGCGCATCAAATGATTACTGACTTGAACTAGCACTTGCTGCTATTAACTCAGCAGACGATCAGGCGAGATGCTAATTGGAGAAGAACTAACCGGACCTGCCTTCCCGGAAAGCACGAGCATACAGATTCGTAGTGTTCGTTCGGAGATTCCACTATACCCTTTTCATTCGGGAAAGCAACTCTAGCCTATATTCTTTGTCTTGAATCACAGAGCTCGGACAACAACTATCACAACTGGAAATACGAGAACTACTTACTAGCTATCTGACAGTTTTGAAGATATGCGAAAGAGGGAGAATGCGCTACATCGGATATTGATGAAACAGCTGTAGTGAAAGGCTAGTTAGGTACCGCAGGTAGAGCATCTTTCAACATTTCGGAGAACCACTTTATATTGGCACCTTGGCCAGGTAGATCCGTCCCACTCTCCGGAACCTCACCTCTGCTTTTTTGGAGTACGGGATGACTCGGATGGGCAGATAGAACAGAACCTGTCAGTTATGCCTTTAGGGGACGCTACGGTGCCTTAGCTGGTTCCCGATCCTCCTTCAAAAGTGGTGATGTAGGCGGATTGGTAGGGCTTAACATTATTCGTGTTTGGAGTAGGTGAACTGGGAAAAGAAAGGAAGGGTGATGCTTGTTAAACAAAGCAGCGTGTGCGGCCGCCACGTATAGCTGTAGCATCGGTTATTGCTCTGGTTACGAATGACCCAATCTATCTATGGCAACCACCCCTACTTTTAGTAGATGGAGATGCGCACCTAGGAAAGACGGATGAAAGAGAACCTCCCCTGAGAGATTGGCATTGGCCTGTGGGTCCGCTGCGGTAGAAGGCCTTAGCTGGCGATCCGGGGTAAAGTCCGAGGTTCCCAGAATATGGATATTGAAGGGGGGATGGTAAGACCTTACCGAGTGTGCATCATATCAAGGTGATGGGCCAGGCAGCAATGCAGGAAGAGACCAGTAGGTTTGGTTTGGAAAGCCTGTCGATCCATCCTGATTAATTTACGCTATTTCTGACTAGAGAGAGGACTTAGATCGGAGAGGAGCAGCTCTTTTCTTTTTAACAGAAAGCAGTGATGAATGGGACGGAGCTGCTACACTTCAGCTGGAGCTTATGTATTGGAGCAGAGGTGGCAGTTCAGACAGCAGCTGGAGCAGGACCAGCAACTAGGGGTTGTTCACAGAGCAGCCGTCTTTCCCTCTCAAGCGGAGAAGACTGGTTACATGTCCGATCCGCTAGGGATGGTTCTTCTCGACAGATTAAGCTACTTACTAGAGTTAGGGTATTGAACAAACGGGTGGCAACTTGCCCGATAAGAAAAGTCGCCCGAGTGAAAGAGTTCTTGTTTTAGTAGCTCAGGAGTTGCTTGTTCCTTTCGGCACTAAGCTTACTCTCTTCCAGCTTCTATGGGCTCTTCGAAATAAAATTACCTTGACTACACCCTTCTCGGCTTTGTTACCCAGACACTCATCCTGAGCAATCTCTTCCTGTTCTGAAGTGTCCAGATCTGGCATCTTTGCCTCTTATTGTTCAGGGTCCTCTAGAACCGCAAAACGGTTCGGGCTGACTATGACTAGGTCATTCCACTAGCACAACTAGTGTCCAGCTCCCCCATTGTCACTACTGGCTCGACATTTTTGCAAACACCGACCCTTACTCAATAGGGCAATGAAAAGAGGAGAACGATTGCCATCAGTACGTGAAAAAGTCCCACAAGTGTCAGATTCATGCAAACTTTATTCATGTGCCTCAGGCGTTACTTCACAATCTTACCTCTCCATGGCCATTTTGCACATGGGGAATTGACATCATCGGAAAGGTGACACCCAAAGCATCAAATGGACACGAATACATCTTAGTGGCACAATTGATTACTTTACCAGGAGCGGCATCTTATCAAAGACTGAAATAGGCCAAGATCATTAAAGAAAACATAATCTGCAGATATGGAGTACCGCACGAGCTAATTTCAGATCTGGGATCTCACCTCAAAAAATAAGTTGAGCAGCCGGTATCAGATACAACAGCACAAACCCTCGCCGTACAGGCCTCAGACCAATAGAACAGTGGAGGCATAAAAACATAGGTCAGATCCTGCGGAAGATGACAGACACATATCGAGATTGGCCCGAAAAGTTGCCACTGGCCCTGTGGGGGGTATCGGATCTCCATTCGGACTTCCACCGGCGCTACTCGGATGGAAGCAGTGCTACCTCCCTGGGCAAGGGAAGCCGAAGAAAAAAGGGGGTGAAATAAACTAAAATGACTAGACCGAGTGGGTGCCTTTAGGTGATAGTAATCAGACGAACTTTACTATGTCTCTTCCAATGCCTCCTCCATAAAATGCTTGGTGCGTGAAATCAATAGAATCACTTATCGTCAGGTGCCTTATTTAGTGGTCAAAGGCTGTTTAGTCATTACCAACGTTCAGAGAAGGTGGTTAAAAATAAAGAAGATTCATTCTTGCAACAACGCGATTCGAGCTCTCTTCTCTATTTGCGAGCACTTCTCGGTCTGGTGGAGATCCTTCCACCGGTATCGATGCCCTAAGCGAGGGATTAAGTCGGTTACTAGTAGTTCTATGACCACTTGTTCTTGCAGGAAACATATTTTTCTGTCTCTGATGTGTACACCGGGGTGGGCCTTTAGAAGGCCATAAGTGACTTCCTGGTTCATCTACCTTTTTGGTTGTTGGGCACATAGAGACTTGGGCGGGAATGAGACTTCCAGATTCCAGATAACCATCATCCATCTATTCATTCCTCGAAAGCCTCAACCAAGGACAGGCCTACCTCTCTTTCTTCAGTATTGACTACCCTCTGAATAATTGTACTTTGAAGTCGCGGCAAAGCCAGATTCAAACCTCCTACAATTTATTATGTTCGGGCAGCTCAATTGGTAAATCTCTCGATAAGTTTAGTACGATTCTTAAAGCAATACGTTTCCTAAGAAATATGGCCGCATAGATCGAAAAAAGTAGGTATACGGGGTATCCTCTCCCTTTGGGGTCAGTAGATGCTCTAACAAGAGGTCTTTCGGACTTTGAAACACACGGATCGTTAATTATATATTCATATCGCAAGTTCATCTCATCTTGGGAATTGATTGGCAGATTGAAAGAGGGGTGTAAAGGGGGAACCGCTTACACCGCCCTTGACTCTCTAACCAAGAAACGCGAGGAGTCTTCGGCAAAGCTACTCAAGAATGGTACTTGTGCGCGAGCGTCCCTCTCACTTGTTACGAAGTAGGAGTCTTGGAAGGCGGTTAACACTTTCTGGATTGACCAGTCGAGCCACTCCATTCTGCTTATCGAGCTGGCCCGCGAGTAGCGCTCTTTCGGAAGGTGGTAAATAAATATCAAACGAGTATATTCTTACGAAAGACAACAGAAGCTAGGTCTTAGGACGAAAGAACGCTTACCTTACCCACCACTAGTTTTTAGTGAAAAATGAGCTGCTTCAGTAGCAAAAATATAGACGGGCAAAGGCATTTGACCGAGTGGCCCCATAACGCAGAGCCAGAAGCATATCTAGTAGCAGACGCAAAGAGAGCATAGCCGGCTAGAGATTAGCAGATCTATATTCACCAGTCCTGCTGCATTAATAGCGGGGATATCGCCTGTAGCAGAGGAAGCAGTAGTAGATCCCGTAGTTTATTCTCTTGATTCTGCTAATTCTGTTGATTAAGTAGATTCCGTAGAATCAGTATATACAGCAGTAACATATCCAGCAGCATAGACAGAGACAACAGAGGCAAAGGCGGGAGCAGAGGTAGCATAAGTTTCTTCTGTCGATGAAGCAGTCGACTCAGTGGATCCTATAGACCCATAGCCATAAAGCAAGCCAGAAAGCTCGCAAAAATCCATCCGGAACGGAATCTGACGGGGCAAAGGAAGGCAAAGCTAGCCGTCCCGCTTTCTTATTCTTCAGTAGCGCATGCAGTTGACTTAGCACCCGTTTATTGAA